AATAAATTCGAAACATATAAAATGCGGTTAATCCTGCTGTGGAACAAGCTATTATTGCGAAAATTGGTGAATACAACCAACTATCATTAAGAATCTCATCCTTAGACCAAAAACAGGCAAAAGGTGGAATACCACAAAGAGAAAGTGTACCCACTAAAAAAGCAGTTTTTGTAATTGGTACATGTTTTGTTAAACCACCCATAAGAACCATATTTTGACTTTTAGCTGGAGAATATCCGACAACAGCTTCCATTGAATGAATAATGGATCCAGATCCTAAAAACAACAATGCTTTTGAATAAGCATGAGTAATCAAATGAAATAAAGCGGCTCGATAGGATCCCATACCTAAAGCTAACATCATATAACCCAATTGAGACATTGTGGAATAGGCCAAATTTTTCTTAATATCTTTTTGAGCAATAGCTAAAGTAGCTCCTAATACTACTGTTATTATACCTATAAAAGCTATTCCATTCATTATTGGGGGTAGAACTATGAAAAGAGGAAGAAGCCGAGCTACAAGAAAAATTCCAGCCGCTACCATAGTAGCAGCATGTATAAGGGCGGAAATAGGAGTAGGTCCTTCCATAGCATCAGGTAGCCACACATGAAGAGGAAATTGGGCGGATTTAGCGACTGCGCCACAAAATAGGAAGAGGGCAAACAAAGTAACAAAAAAAACATTAATCTCATTTTTATAAATTAAGTTATTTATTATTTGAAACAAATCCCTAAATTCCAAACTACCCGTTATCCAATAAAGACCTAAAATTCCCAATAATAAACCAAAATCCCCTACACGATTAGTTACAAATGCTTTTTGACAAGCATTTGCCGCAATAGGACGTGTGAACCAAAAGCCTATTAATAAATAAGAACACATTCCAACTAATTCCCAAAAAACATAAATTTGTATCAAATTCGAACTAGTAACTAATCCCAGCATTGAAATATTAAAAAGAATCATATAAGCAAAAAATCTCAAATATCCTTGATCATGAGACATATAATTATCACTATAAATAAGAACCAAAATACCAACAGTAGTAATTAATATTGACATAATAGACGTAAGTGAATCGATTAAGCACCCAAACTCTAAAGAAAGATCATTATTTATGGTCCAAGACCATACATATTGATAAATAGAGCTATTATTGACTTGATGAATAGACAGATCAACCGAAAAAATCATAACTATAGTTAACAATAAAATACTAGGAAAAGCCCACATACGACGCAGATTTTTTGTTGCCGTCGGAAAAAATAAAAGTCCCACTCCTATTAACATAGGAACTGGAAATGGAATAAAAGGTATAATCCATGAATATTGATATGTATATTCCATACAATAAACAAAAAAAATTCCGATTCTAATGAATTTTATTTCTTATTCGTTGGTTTTTTATCTTTTTTGTAAAGAAGGAGTTCGGTTAATAAAAAAAAGAAATATAGAATTTAAATAGACAGATGTATTATTAATTTGAATCTTTATTCAATATTGGAAATATTACATATTACATTACATATTACAAAGTATAAACTAAAAATGGAGCGATAACGAAATTCCTAGCAAAAAATAATTTTTTTTTAATTCGAATTTAATTTTATGTATAGAGTTGGAATAAAATAATTAATTACACCAAAACTAAGAACATTTTTATTTTTATATGAATGATGAATTAAAAAAAAGTCCTTTTTTGACAAAAATCATCGGTTCATTTTTGATTTTTTAACTAATTTAGTATTTTGATTACAATAAAAAATTTGGATGTTTGGAAAAATAAAAAAAAAAAAGGGTTATAATATTCAATGTTTTACTTTAAATAGGAAACAAAAAATGGGAATTAAGATAGATAAGATATATGGCTAATTAAAGAGAAATTCCTTTTCATTTACGGAAAAAAATGTCTTTGACATAGAACTATATAAAAATGAAAAACTATATAAATTATATGGCAGTTCCAAAAAAGCGCACTTCTATATCAAAAAAAATTATTCGGAATACTTTATGGAAAAAGAAAGGATATTGGACAAGATTGAAAGCTTTTTCATTAGCACAATCTATTTTTACGGGGAATTCAAAAAGCTTTTTTTGTAACAAATACAAACGTTAGAGTAATTTCAATTAACTGGATTCAATGAATATTTTTAAAATAAAAAAAAATACTAATATAAATTTAATATTTAATATATATAGTTATAGTATTCATTTCAGTATAGTATTAATTTATAATATTTACATTATCTATATTCTAATAAAAAATCCTTTGTTGAATGTAGTGTTCCATTTTTGATTTTGATTATAGAAGTGCTCTTTTTTATTTTCCACTGAATATAAAAAAATGGAAATACATTTCTTTATATTCAGAAAATGAAATAAATAAAAAAAGAGTCATTTAAAATTACATAACATAAACATAATAATTGGATTCTAATTTTATAATTATTAATTTATATATAATAATATAATTTTTTTTTTACTTTTACTAAGACTTCAGAATAAAAAATGTATTTATATTTTATATTTAGAATAAGAATATAGATATAGAATAAAAAGAAAAGTATTGAAATATATATTTCGAATAGATTCTAATAAAATTCTTTATTTAATGTTTAGTAAACAAATATTTTACTTTAATTGATTCTTTGAATCTCGACAATTGATTAAAAATTAATTATTATGATTTTGAGTAAGCCGCTATGGTGAAATTGGTAGACACGCTGCTCTTAGGAAGCAGTGCTAGAGCATCTCGGTTCGAGTCCGAGTAGCGGCATGATATCTTATCTTTTCTTTTCAAAAAAAAAAAAGGTCCTATAATGAACTCAATTCTTATTTCTATTCCTAGTATTTCGATTTTGTGATTATATATTATATGATGGTATTTTCAACTTTAGAGCATATATTAACTCATATATCGTTTTCGGTCGTATCCATTTTAATTTCAATTCATTTGATAACCTTATTATTAGTCAATGAAATCATAAGATTATATGATTCGTCAAAAAAAGGCATGATAATAACCTTTTTTTGTATAACAGGATTGTTAGTTACTCGTTGGGCTTTTTCGGGACATTTACCGTTTAGTGATTTATACGAATCATTAATATTTCTTTCATGGACTTTTTCCATTTTTTATATGGTTCCTTCCTTCAAAAAACATAAAAACTACTATTTAAACACAATAATCGCACCAAGTGTTATTTTTACTCAAGTCTTTGCTACTTCAGGTCTTTTTAAAAAAATGAACGAATCCATAATATTAGTACCCGCTTTACAGTCCCATTGGTTAATGATGCACGTAAGTATGATGATATTGGGTTATGCAACTCTTTTATGTGGATCATTATTATCTGTGGCTATTTTAGTCATTACATTCCAAGAACTGCTTGGTAAAAGCAAGAATTTGTTTTTTTTAATAAATGAATCATTTTCTTTTGCCGAAATTAAATACATGAATATGAATGAAAAAAATAATGTTTTCCAAAAAACAGCTTTTTCGTCTTATAGAAATTATTATAGATCTCAATTTATTCAACAATTGGATCGTTGGGGTTACCGTACTATTAGTCTAGGTTTTATCTTTTTAACAATAGGTATTATTTCAGGAGCAGTATGGGCTAATGAGGCATGGGGATCATATTGGAATTGGGATCCAAAGGAAACTTGGGCTTTTATTACTTGGACTATATTCGCGATTTATTTACATACTAGAAAAAATAAAAAATTAGAATATATAAACTCTTCAATAGTGGCTTCTATGGGTTTTTTTATAATTTGGGTATGTTATTTAGGGATAAATCTTTTAGGAATAGGACTACATAGTTATGGTTCATTTACATCTAATTGAATTAAAGTGAAGAAACAACTTTACAAATCTAAATACAGAAACCCAAATAAAATAGAATAAATATATATAATAACTAAAAAGAAAAATTCAAATAAATGATAGAGAACCCCTTAAATCAAGTAATGCGGTAGTGACTCAAGGGTTTCTCACAAACAACATATTCACTTAGAATTATTTCTTTTTTAATCCATAAATTAATACATAATTAATACAATACAAATATATATATATTTGTATTGTACATAGGATTTATGGATTTATTTCTTCTTTTTTTTCATTTATTCCTGAAAACTATCTATAAAAAATTAGATAGAATAGCTTCAACCTTGTCAGCCGAAAATGAAAAAATAAAATCTGGATAAATACCAATACTTATAACAGGTATAAGGATAGAAATTGAAATAAATAATTCTCGTGGCCCCGAATCAAAAAAATAAGAATTTGGTGTATTAAAAATCTTGTATCCATAGAACATTTGACGTAAGATAGATAATGAATAAATAGGAGTTAATATCATTCCAATTGCTGTTACAAAAGTTACTAGTATTTTTGTGATTAAAAGATATTTTTGGCTAGTAATTATTCCTAATAAGACTATCAATTCTGCAACAAAACCGCTCATGCCCGGCAATGCAAGAGAAGCCATCGATAACATAGTGAAAACTGTGAATATTTTTGGCATTGGGATAGCCATTCCACCCATTTCGTCGAGATAAAGAAGACGTAGTCTATCATAACTAGTTCCCGCCAAGAAAAAAAGAGCAGCGCCAATAAATCCATGAGAGATTATTTGTAAAATAGCCCCGTTGAGACCTGTATCGCTTATAGAGCCAATTCCTAAAATTAAGAAACCCATATGAGATACCGAAGAATAAGCTATTCTTTTTTTTAAATTACGTTGACCAAGAGATGTTGAAGCTGCATAGATTATTTGAATTGAACCTAATAGCATTAACCAGGGGCAAAATATAGAATGAGCACGAGATAATAATTCCATATTAATTCGAACCAACCCATATGCTCCCATTTTTAATAATATTCCGGCTAAAAGCATACAAGTGCTGTAATGTGCCTCTCCGTGGGTGTCGGGTAACCACGTATGTAAGGGTATAATTGGTAATTTGACAGCAAAAGCAATAAGAAATCCCATATAGAATATTATTTCCAACGCCATGGGATATGATTGATTAGTTAATAATTCAAAATTTAATGTTGGTTCATTCGAACTATATAAACCCATACCCAGAATTCCCAGTAATAAAAAAACAGAACTTCCCGCAGTGTACAAAATAAATTTTGTAGCTGAATACAAACGTTTTTTTCCACCCCACATGGATAAAAGTAGATAAACGGGAATTAATTCGAATTCCCACATGATGAAAAAAAGTAAAATGTCTCGAGAAGCAAATGTTCCTATTTGACCACTATACATTGCTAACATCAGGAAATAAAAAAATTTGGATTCTCGAGTAACTGGCTGAGCCGCTAACGTAGCTAAAGTAGTAATGAATCCTGTCAATAAAATGGGTCCTATAGAGAGTCCATCTATTCCGAATCTCCAGTAAAAGTCAAAAAAATGGATCCATTTATAATTTTCTGTCAATTGAATTAGTGGATCATCCAATTCGAAATGATAACAAAATACATAGGCTGTTAGAAGTAGATCAATTAAACAAATACAAATAGTATACCACTTAATGACCTTATTTCCTTTATGAGGAAATAAGAAAATTAAGGAACCCGCGGCTATTGGCAAAACTACAATTATTGTTAACCAAGGAAAAAAATTCGTGATAAAAATAAGATATACTTAGACTAGAAAAACCCGCGCTCAAAATACAAAAACAAATCTTTTGTATTTTGAGCGCGGGTTTTTGCCAGTAAAAAAAAGGTACTTGTGTGTGTGGTTCTTTTTGAAATATATCAATAAGCTAGACCCATGCTTCGAGTTGTTTCATGCCATAAATAAACTCTAACACTTAAGAAATCCGTCGGACAGGCGGATTCACACCTCTTACAACCAACACAGTCTTCTGTTCTTGGGGCAGAAGCAATTTGTTTAGCTTTACATCCATCCCAAGGTATCATTTCTAAAACATCTGTGGGGCAGGCTCGAACACATTGAGTACATCCTATACATGTATCATAAATCTTTACTGAATGTGACATTGGATCGTAATCCTTGAACATCAAAAATTCACCATTTTCGATCTAGTAAAGTCGTAGTCGTAAACGAATTATATATAAATATTACACCAGATGAATCAATGATTTATCATAATTTTGCTAATCAAAATCTACTTATAGATTAATTAAAATAAAAATAACATAATAGAACCAAGATACTTTGATTTCTTATGTTTGTTTTTGCAAACATTATCACATTATCATAAGTTATATATCATATATGCCAATTTGAAATATATGCCCATTTGAATTGATTAATAGTACACACTATTATAAATTCTACTTTTTTTTAGTAATACTATTTATTCAACAAATTCGATTGATTGATACGAGTTGATTTTCTATTACGATAAATAGAGGAAACAATAGCCAGTCCGATAGCTGCTTCAGCGGCTGCAACAGCTATAACAAAAATTGAAAAAATATTTCCTTTTAATTGACGACTATCAAAAAAATCGGAAAAGGTTACGAGATTTATATTAACTGCATTCAGTATAAGTTCAAGACACATAAGGGCTCTAACCATATTTCGACTTGTAATCAACCCATAGATACCTATAGAAAATAAAAAGGCACTCAAAACAAGTGCATGTTCAAATATCATTGACCAACTCCTTATCAATTTTTATTCATTTCAATATGAACGAGAATTTAACGGATTTTATTGACTAAAGAATATAAAAAGTCTACTACAAAAAGATAATATATTGACAATAAAAAACGATTTTCTACATAAATACTCTTTTACGTTCACATAGAATTCAACGAAAATAAATGTGATAAAATCTAACAAAATTCAATTTGGATTTATATTGTTAGTTCTAAAAATATCTTATTGGCGAGCCACAACAATTGCACCTATCAAAGCAACTAAAAGAATTATTGAAATGAGTTCAAATGGAAGAAAAAAATCTGTTGATAAATGAATTCCAATTTGTTGACTAGTACTTATCAAATCTTGCTCTATAATCTGATTTGGTCTTGTAGTCCAAATAATCCCATGCCATGATGTATCTAGAATAGTAGTTATTAGTGAAAGAAAAATACTTGTACAAACCGTCAAAGTAATTCCGTTCCCAACGGTCCAAAGATGAAAATCTTGGTAATATTCTGAACCATTCATGAACATCACAGCAAATATGATTAAAACATTTATAGCGCCCACGTAAATAAGTAGCTGTGATGCAGCTACAAAATGGGAGTTTGATAAAATATAGAATAAAGATATACAAACAAGAACCATTCCCAACGAAAAAGCAGAAAAAATGGGATTCGTAAATAATACTACTCCTAGACTTCCTAGTATAAGACCTGACCCCAAAAAGACTAAAAGAAAATCATGTAACGGTTCAGGCAAATCCATTATATGTAAAATAAGAGATAAATAAATCGAAATTTCATGACCTTATTGATATGACCAGGAAAAAAATTATAGATGAAATACTAAAATTCTCTCCGCATTGAATTGAACCTAATCCTAAGATAAGAAATGATCCTAATATAAAAAAGTGAATTGCTATAAGTACAGTTATTATCGAATCAATATCATTTCATTCGTTTCTTTATATGAAAGAGTAATTTCAAACTAGAAAATTAAAATTTTAAAAATTAAAGAAGTAAAAGAAGTATATGTATAATATATGATTGGATTTATATTCGATAATTTTCGTTTTCAGAAGAATTGGATTTAATTATCAATAATTTATAATTTTATTTGAATCGTTCGAATTGTATAATCATCAATTACTGATACTGGTAAACGGCCCAAAGCAATTTGATTATAATTCAATTCGTGGCGATCATAAGTCGAAAGTTCATATTCTTCAGTCATTGATAAACAATTTGTTGGACAATACTCAATACAGTTACCACAAAATATACAGATTCCGAAATCAATACTGTAATTAAGCAACCGTTTCTTTCGAATATCCGTTTCTAGTTTCCAATCAACAACGGGTAAATCTATGGGACATACACGAACACATACTTCACAAGCAATGCATTTATCAAATTCAAAATGTATTCGACCACGGAAACGTTCTGATGTGATTATTTTTTCATAAGGATATTGAATAGTTACAGGTAAACGATTTGCGTGAGATAAGGTAATCATGAAACCTTGACCAATGTACCTTGCAGCTCGGACTGTTTGTTGACCATAATTTATGAATCCAGTTACCATAAGGAACATATCGTGAATATCTCTGAATATTTTTTTCTTTCTCTTGTTTGATACAAGTTTTTAATTTTAATATAGAAGGTCCATTTTTTATAGTGAAAACAGTTGAGACGAAGTTGTTAATAATAGATTACCAAGAGAAATGGGTAAAAGAAATTTCCACCCAAGATTTAATAATTGATCTATTCTTAGTCTAGGCAAAGTCCATCGTGTTGTGATAGAAACAAATAAAAATAAAAAAGTTTTAGCTAGTGTAATAAAGATACCCATTATTGTTACAAAAACTCCATATGCTTTATTTATTTCAAAAAATTCAGAAACAAATATGTAAGGAATAGAGATATTTGGACCACCCAAGTAAAGAACTGTTACAAATAACGAAGAAATTAATAGGTTTAAATAGGAAGCAACGTAAAATAAACCAAATTTGATACCCGAATATTCGGTTTGATAACCTGCTACTAATTCTTCTTCCGCTTCTGGTAAATCAAAAGGTAATCTTTCACATTCTGCTAGGGAAGAAATTATAAAAACGATGAAACCCATAGGTTGACGCCATAAATTCCATCCCCAAAAACCATACTTTGATTGAGCATCAACTATATCAACTGTACTTAAACTGTTTGATAATCCTAGTCGGTGATAACATTACTGTTCCCATCTCTATTCCAGAACCGTACATGAGATTTTCACCTCATACGGCTCCTTTTTAAAGCCTTAAAAAAATCTACGGACCGAGCCATTTATTTATCCCTTGATATATCCCTAAGATATATAAGATTCCATTTTATTGGACGGTTCTGAATTAGACCAATAGAATTCTGTCTGTCCTAATAACCTAATAAAAAATTGGAATAAGGAAAAATACATTGTATTTCATATTTTTTAATTTTTTTTTTTATAAATAAATAAAAAATATGAAAGGTACTTCTGAATTGATCTCATCCCTTAACAAATCAAAAAGTAAATTTGTTGAGTAATAACTAAATTCTTTCATAAAATACTCTTTTAGAATTATCAATAACTCCTTCCAATAACTTCCTAATCGTTTTCGATTACGAAAAAGAATTACATGTTAGTTTTCAAAATTATGACATGAATTCTATCTCCATAAATATGGATATAAGACAAAAAAAGAAAAAGTGGATCCCCTTTTTTTTTTGTTCTTAACCTATTCTTTTTTTATGCAAGTATAATAACAAAGGGACTTAAGAAAAAAATTAAAGGATTATTTCGTTTCTGATAGTCATTTATTTAATTAGTGGATAGAAGATACTCTGGATCGGAATTGTGGGGAGTACGGCTTTCTTTTTTCTACCAATTGAAAGCCCCAATTAGTATTCTTTTTTCTATTAGTCATAAATGTTCTTTTGGATATTTAAAAAAATATACGTTACAAATCCTTTGTATATCTTGGTGTTTCTAACCATCCATTCATTTTTTTTTCCCTTAATTTATTTTAATATATTTTATATATATTACCATATATATAAAATATATTAAAATAAATTAAAGTTGGTCTTTTGTGCCCGCTTCAAGACAGGATGATTAATCAACCAACCTTGGGATAAACGACCACTTCTACTTTAAATTGAATTGATTTTTTCACTTAATTCTTATACATAGAAAATGAGACTCAATATTTTGACTGCAATTTTAAATTATCATACTTTCTATTAACTATAAGTAATATAGTATTCATAAATTATATTCAATAGAAGCTGTTTTATTGCACTCATATAACTATCTGATTAAATTATTCAATCTGAATAAATAAATACTAAAAATAAAAGGAATATATATTCAATTTATTAACCTCCTTATACTAGAAAAGTATTATAAAGAAAGGAGTATAGCAATAGTAATAGTATCGAACGACAAATTTCTGTCTTAACGAATCGCACGTAGAGATATCGATAACACACATAGAGCTAATGGTATTTCATAACTAATCGATTGAGCAGCTGCTCGTAGACCACCCAAAAAGGAATATTTATTATTTGACCCATATCCTGACATAAGAAGTCCAATGGGAGCAATACTCGAAATAGCAATCCATAAAAAAACACCAATATTCAGATCAGATAAAACAAAATTATACCCAAAAGGAATTACCGAATAGCTTATTATAATTGATATGACTGATATGGATGGTCCTATACTGAATAAACGAATATCTCCTCTAGATGGAATAAGATTTTCTTTGAAAAGTAATTTTGTTCCGTCGGCTAGAGCTTGAAGAACTCCAAAAGGACCGGTGTATTCAGGTCCAATACGTTGTTGTATTCCTGCGGATATTTCTCTTTCTAACCATACAATTGCTAGTACACTTATTGTAATTCCCAATACAAGAATAAAAATAGGTGAAAATGCCCATAGAATTCCATATACTTCTTTAAAGGATTCTAATCTGAAAAAAAAATGCATATCTTGTATTTCTGTTATATCTATTATCATTTCAACGATCAACTTCTCCCATAATAATATCTATGCTACCTAGTATTGTCATAATATCGGCCAATTTCATTCTTTTAACTAATTGAGGAAGAATTTGCAAATTGATAAAACCCGGTGGACGAATTTTCCATCTCCAAGGAAAACCATTTTGATCTCCTATTAGAAAAATTCCCAATTCTCCCTTGGGGGCCTCAATTCTTACATAAAGTTCTTGTTTTGGCAATTCAAAAGTCGGAGACGGTTTTTTACTAATAAATCGATACTCAAAATCATTCCATTCTGGCTCTTTTTCTCTATCAAAGGAACGGATTTCTAAATTTTCATATGGCCCGCCAGGAATTCCTTCCAAAGCTTGTTGAATAATTTTTATGGATTCCATCATTTCACCAATTCGAACTAAATAACGAGCTAATGAATCTCCTTCTTTTTGCCATTGAACTTCCCAATCAAATTCTTCGTAACATTCATAATTATCAATTTTACGTAAATCCCATTGTATTCCGGAAGCCCGAAGCATCGGTCCCGATAAACCCCAATTTATTACTTCCTTTCCATCAATAACCCCTACCCCTTCAACCCGTTCTAAAAAAATAGGATTTCGAGTAATAAGTTTTTGATATTCAACAATCCTTGTTAAAAAATAATCGCAGAAATCAAAACATTTATCTATCCAACCATAAGGTAAATCAGTTGCTATCCCCCCAATACGAAAAAAATTATGCATCATTCTCATACCCGTCGCAGCTTCAAATAGATCATAAATTAATTCTCTTTCTCTGAAAATATAGAAGAAAGGGGTTTGTGCACCAATATCTGCCATAAAAGGCCCTAGCCATAATAGGTGAGAAGCTATACGACTCAATTCCAACATAATTACTCGGATATAGCTGGCTCTTTTAGGTACTTGAATATTTCCCAATTGTTCTGGTCCGTTTACAGTTATTGCTTCTGTGAACATAGTAGCTAAATAATCCCAACGTGTTACATAAGGCAGATATTGTATAATTGTTCGATTTTCCGCTATTTTTTCCATTCCTCTGTGTAAATAACCCAATATTGGTTCACAATCAATAACATCTTCACCATCTAGAGTAACAATAAGTCGAAGAACACCATGCATTGATGGGTGGTGAGGGCCCATATTAACTATCATAAAGTCCTTTCTTGTAGTTAAGATATTCATAGGTTTTTCCTCGATTCATTCTTATATGAATCGCTTAAAAAAGTTCATCAAAATGCAAGATCTAATAAATCGAATAATTGAGAATTACTTTTCAATTTAACGAATTTTTGACTCCCGAATATCAAACTGATTTATTAATTTTTTATAACGTATTCCATCTTTCTTTGACAAATAAGATAGTAATCGTTGCCGTTTTCCCAGAATTTTACGTAAACCTCTTTGAGATAAATAGTCTTTTCGGTGCAATTCAAAATGTGAAGTAAGTCTTCGTATTCTATTGGTAAAATTGAATACTTGAAATTCAACCGATCCCGGGTTTTTTTCTTTTTTTTCTTCTGAAATAACAGGTATAAATGCATTTTTTACCATAAAAATTGAAAGTTTTTTCCTTCTCCTCGCTTTATATATATATATATTTATTTTTTTTTGATTTTCCCATCTCCTCGCTTTATATATATATTTGATTTATTGATCAGTAATAATAATGACACTAATTTCGAATTTTGTATATAAATATGAATTTCCTTAAAAAATAAAAGAGGATTTCGTTGATTTTTTTTGATCTAATGGATATTTCATTTTATTTATATCAATGCCACAATGCGCGTCTGTATTTATGTTATGTATTTTATATGAAGACAAATTTCGATTAACGAATTTTCAATCGCGGATACATATGTATTCTTACTATACTGAAACGACTTCCATTATGGGTATAAAACCAATAGCGATTTATACAAGCTAAATCTTCTAATCGATAATTTGGCCAAAGAAAAATTTTTAAATTCATTCGTTTTTTTTTATCTTTCTCAAGATATATATAGTTTTTAGTCAAAACTTGAAAACAATTATGGACTTTATTTTCATTATAAAATATTGTGTTTCTATCTATACTATTTATATTACTTGGATTTAAACAAATTAGAATTCTCAATTCTCTACGACGTCTAGGGGATAAAATATTTTCAGTAACAAGTAAATCAAAATTCTTTTTTTCTATTACCTTTTGATCTCTTGTTCTTGTAATGTATTTATCTAAATTTTGCTTATTAACATTACATTTTTCTGGGTATTTTTTATAAATTTTGCGTTTATTCTTATGAATTAATGAAAGACCCACGGTTTGATACATAAGAAATTTTTTCTTGTTTTTTCTAGACAAACGAACAGGTTCTATAACAAATATTTCTTTTTTTATAAATTTTTTATTTTTTCTTAAGCCTTGAAGAGTTAAATTCTTCTGATTTTGAATCATCATAATATCTAGACCTAGCTCTCCTCTTTGAATAGACGCTATAGTAATTTCTCTTAAATTTTTCAATCTAATCAGGAGACAATATACTTTAACATTTTTGAATATTCTTTGACCTAAGAAATTCTTCCAATTCAAATGTAAAATCAAAAAATTTCTTAGTAAGAAATTAAGTTCTGCCTCCATCTTGTTCTTGTCTTTCTTTTTCTTTATACCCTTAATATTCTTTTCATTGCCTGATCCTACAAAATCTTTTTCTTGGTTTGAAAGAGGTATTTCAAGATTTATTTGATCGACGTATAATGTTTTTGCTTGATTTTGAGTCTCTAACTCCAATTCAAGAGATTTATTTTTTTTCGATGGTCGATAAATATCGCTTATTTTTTTCTTTCTAGTAATGTTATTTTTATTTTCACTAATATTTTGATTCAAATTAAAAAAAAGTAATTTGATTGGTATGATCCATGGGTTATCCCTATATGCATTATAAAATATCACTAATTTTGAAAAGAACCAAAATTCAGGATTCGATATGGAACGATTTAGTATTTCTATATTGATTCTCGCCCAATCGAAATACTTTCTATACTGGTTTTTTTCCATATCTATAATAGTGTCTTCCGCTATATAATTTTTGATAAAGATATTACCTATTATATCAAATAATTCATTTTTATGCGCGTTGTAATTAGAATAAATTACTTTTTTTTTATTTGCTTGAGCTTGAAATAGGGATTTCGATCCATAAATATATGAGTCTTTCTTATCCACATAATTGATAAAACTATAGGATAAAAGATCATAGCTATATTGTTTTCTCATTTTTTTTTTTTTTAATGCACCTACTTGTTCTTCTTTGTAAAGAATTAATCGGCTTTTTTCATATGAATTATATTTGGTTAAATCTTGATTTTGAGTTACGCGACATTGAATGATCTTATTTTTCCATTTTTGTGGTACTAATCTGGACCATCTGCTTTGGGATAAGTCATATTGATAATGATCCTTTAACCAATTTGTCCATTGATTTATTCCAGAATTGTGAGAGTTCTTATGTTTTAATTTCGAATGAAATATTCCCTCTATTCCAAAAAAAGAATCTTTTATTTCATTTTTAAGAAAAAAAAAATTTTCATGATATTCAAAAACCGATCTTAATTTATATATGTTAATAATTCGGGTTTGTAATAATTTTAAAAATACATATGCTTGTGACAAAAAGGAGACGTCACAAGAATTTTTTGAATTTGTATTCCTAGTATTAAAATATTTGTGTATAATCGAAATAAAGCGAATTCTATTTTGATTTGTTTTATCAGTTCTTTCTGCATTTGGTTTATTAATGTAAATGGATTTATTGCAAATTTTTTTTGTTGATTCAAGAAAAAGTTGTGTATTGATCCTCGGAATACAAATGATATATAGAAAGATATCTATGTATGTCCTTTTCATGAAAAATTTAAAAAAAGAATGTGATTTACGAGTTAATTGAACATTTCTTCTTCTTTTTAATATCTGCAAATTTTTGTTTTTTAATTCGATCCTTTTAACACCATAAGTAGTTTTGTTCGAATTAATATTTGTCTCTAAAATTATAAGCCCTTTTTTCATTTTTTCGATTTTTTTAAAAATTTCTTTTCTTTTAGCATTCAGATCCTTTATTTTTTTTTTTTTTATTGAATAATTTGCCGAATTTATAGATTGAATTTGAGTGGTTGCTTCGAAAATAATTGGACTGTTCTTCCCGATTATTGAATCTTTTTTGCTTTCACTCAATTCATCTATTTTTTTGAATTTAAATTTAATAAATAGAACTTTTGAAAATTTTTTTATTTTTTTCGTTAGAAATAGAATACTTTTGATGATCCATTTTGCTTTTTCTTTTAACATATTTAGAAACAATTTCAGTTTTTCACTTAAAGCTTTTCGAACTAGAAAAATGAAAAACTGAAATTGTTTCTTTTTTTTTTTTAGTTCTTTTAAAATCGGATTAAAAAATGAAAATCGATTTTGGGTAGAACCAGAAAAGGGCAATTCGACTTCTGTTCCCCAAATTGTTAAAAAACAAAAGTTCTTTTTTTTCATTTGATCTTTTTTCTTTTCATTGGATCGTAGCTTAGATTTGTGCCAAGGTTTTAGACGAAAAGGAAATAATATCTTTATCTGAATACCGTCTGTTAGCCATTTTTTGGGAAATTCTGTTTCGGATAATTGAACACCATTATACGTACATTTAATATACATTTCTCTCTTCCAATCCCTAAAATCTTCAGACCATTCAGGAAATTGAAAAAATAATATACGAACAATATTTTTTATTATTATCAATGAAGGTAATATAATATATTTTCTAAGAATCGATTGCGTTATTAATAAAAAACCCCTTATTACTTGAGCAAATATAATACTATCCCAGGCTTCTGCTATTTCGATACGTTTTTTTTCCTCATTTTCTTTTTTTTGTTCCTCTTTCGAACTTTCTTTTACTTTTTTCTCTGTATAATCATAAATTTGAAATTCTTTCTTTTTTCGAATCCAATTTTTTAACATAAAAAAGATTTTCATTGACTTGATACTATCAAAAAAAAAGAATAAAGGTCTCTCCATTTTATCCAAAAAAAGAGGGGAATGCACACTTTTTTGAAAAAATTTCCAAGTAACTGTTTTACGCCTTTGAGCACGTATAGATCCTTTTATTATGTCTCGCCGAAAATCCGATTGTTGTGAATAACGTATTAAAGCCAATTCGTTTTTTTTTTTAGTATTATCGGTATCTTCCGTATCATTATAAGTATTGTCTTTCTTAAAAAATTTAGATTTATTTAAAATGACTACACGTTTGGCTTTTCTAGAACGAATTTGATAATTCTCTGCTTCAATTTTTCCGTCCAGTTGTTCTAATTCGTCAATAAATTTGTATGACCATCGAGGAACTTTTTTACGGATTTCGTTTATTCTAATACATTCAGTTCTATTTCGATTTACTATTGTTTTTTCCTTCAAATCTGTTCTAATTGCATCGAATAAGATTTTGATTCTTTTTTTTTTTTCTTCTTCATCTTCAGAATTCTTTTTGATTTGTTCATCTTCTGGAAATAAATGGAGTGCTTCACAACCTAAGCTTGATACTGATTTTTGTGAAAATTTATGGATTGGGTTAAAAAAAAAAAATGAAATTCCTAATGCTTTTCGATCAAATGTTTTTATTTTCTCCTCCAATTCTTGATAATTATTATTATTATTTTGATAAATATTATTATAAATATTATTATTAATATAAAGAAAGGTACCATGAATTTTATTTATCAAAATTTGATTTTTTTTGTAAGTTTTTTCATCTTGGATTCGTCCACGAAAAGATCTGTTTAAAAAAGGATCATATATTTTAGTTAAGTATTTTGTTTTAGTTTCATCATTACACAATCGAATTCGGTTTTCCAATATATCCAGAGAAATCAATTTATTATCAATAACTTTTGCCCTATTTAGAAATTCATTGCTCAGTTTCTTTCTTTTTTCTTCATTAGTATAGTTCCAATAATTAGACAATTCGTCATAGGAAATTTTATCTCTTGTGAAGAGATCCAATTTTGTTTCCATCATTTTTTGAAAAGTTGATAAATTTGATGGATACGTAAAAGATATTCTCTCTTTTCCATCACTTTGGCATGTATGAAAAAAAAATTCTGAAATTTCATTTTTTACGATATTTTCAAATCGATTATTTTTTATATATCGAAATGGACGATTCCATCGTTTATAATTAAAAAGAATGCTTACAAGGGGTTTTTGAGCAAATTCTAGGCTATATTTATCCTCATCGATTTTGTACAAATTCTTCTCTTTTTTCGAAAAAATATCTTTGTTCTTGGATCTTTTTTGTTTTTGTTTAGTTCGTACCCTTTGCAAATTTTTTTCGACATCACTTTTTCCTTTTTTATAAATTTCATTACTTTTTTGAATTTCTGACAATTTCTTAGTAAAAAAGGGGGGCGGTATTCTGCCTAAATAATATAAACAGGTAACAAATAAGAAAATAATAAACATTTTAAACATTGAATTTCGAAATTCTGACATAATGTACTTATTTGATTGAATAGGTACATTAGATTTAATTGAATTATTTTGTTGTATGCAGACTAATATAAATTCAATCAATTTCATCAAAAAAATGTGACCAATTAACCAACCAATAAAACTACTTGTGAAAAATAAAAATTTATTGTTGCATCGAAATAAATAAATATTTACTAATCTTATTAATATTGAACTTGGTAAAAAAAAAGGATTTAATAACTGGAAAATAAGATTCTGAAAGAATATTTTTTGAATACTAAAATTGCGTATTGAATTTGGATTCTTGTATCCATAATTCAAAAAGTTTTTGT